AAAACAATTATAAAAAAATCGAATGGAATAAAAGAAATAAGTAAACAAGTTCCTCGATGGTCGTACAAATTAATCGACGATTTAGAACAACAAGAAGGAGAAAATGAAGAGAGTGTAGGAGAAGATCATGGGATTCGTTCACGAAAAGCCAAACGTGTAATAATCTTTACTGATAATCAACAAAATACAGATAGTGATAATAATACCAAAGACAGAACTAATCCTGATCAAGCTGACGAAGTGGCTTTAATACGTTATTCACAACAATCGGACTTTCGTCGAAACATAATAAAAGGTTCAATGCGAAACCAACGACGTAAAACAGTTATTTGGAAACTGTTTCAAGCAAATATGCATTCTCCTCTTTTTTTGGACAGACTGGACAATTTTCTTTTTTTTTCTTTTGATATTTCTGAACCGATGAAAATAATATTTCGAAATTGGATGTGTAAAAACAAAGAATTCACGATTTCCGATTCTACTTATAACGGGAAAAAAACAAACAAAAATGAGAAAAAAGAAAAAGACAAAAGAGACGAAGACAAAAGAGAAGAAAAAACCCAAATAGAAATAGCTGAAGCTTGGGATAGCATTGTGTTCGCTCAAGTAATAAGAGGTTATGTTTTAGTAACCCAATCACTTCTTCGAAAATATATTCTATTACCTTCATTAATAATAGCTAAAAATATTATTCGTATGCTATTTTTTCAAATTCCCGAATGGTCCGAGGATTTAACGGATTGGAATAGAGAAATGCATGTTAAATGCACCTATAATGGAGTTCAATTATCAGAAAAAGAATTCCCGAAAAACTGGTTAACAGACGGTATTCAAATAAAAATCCTATTTCCTTTTCGTTTAAAACCTTGGCACAGATCGAAGTCAAAATCCTCTCATATTTTTAACGATGCAAGTAAAAGGAAAAATCAAAAAAACGATTTTTGTTTTTTAACAGTTTGGGGAATGGAAGCCGAACGGCCCTTTGGTTCTCCTCGAAAACGATTTTCCCTTTTTGACCCGATTTTTAAAAAACTCGAAAAAAAAATTAGAAAGTTGAAAAAGAATTGTTTTTTAATTATAAAAACTTTAAACGAAAAAAGGAAAGTTTTTCTAAATTTATCAAAAGAAAAAAAAACTTGGTTCATCCAAAACCTTCTATTTCTAAAAGAAATAATAAACAAATTTTTTAAATCAAAAAGAAACCTAATTTTCTTATTTTGGTTTAGAGAAGTCTATGAATTAAATGAAACTAAAAAAGAAACGGAGTCGATAATCAATAATCGGACAATTCAAAAATCCTCTCCAAAAATTAAATTTATAGATTGGACAAATTATTCACTGACAGAAAAAAAAAWGAAASATATGACGGCTAGAACAAACACAATCTTAAATCAAATAGACAAAATTACAAAAGAAAAGACAAAAAAAATTATAAGTTCCGAAATGAATATTCGCCCTAACAAAATAAATTATAATGCTAAAAGATTACAATCATCAAAAAAAAATTTACAAATATTAAAAAAAAGAAATGCTCGCTTGATTCGTAAATCCTATTTTTTTATAAAAATTTTGATTGAAAGGCTATACATAGATATTTTTATAGTTATCATTAATATTCCGAGAATCAATGCACAACTTTTTCTTCAATCAACAAGGAAAATTATTCCTAAATACATTTACAATAACAAAGAAAATCATAAAAGAATTGATAAAACAAATCGAAATCGAATTCACTTTATTTCGATTATAAAAAAGTCACATAATAAAAGGAATATTAGTCTTATAAATAATAATAAAAACAATTCAAAAATTTCTTCTGACAGATCCTCCTTGTCACAAGCATATGTATTTTATAAATTATCACAAATCCAAATTATTAATTTATATAAGTTAAAATCTGTCCTTCAATATCACGGAACATCCCTATTTATTAAGACTGAAATAAAAGATTATTTTTTGGACCAAGGGCTATTTCATCCCGAATTAAAAAAGAAAATTTTTCTAAATTCTGCAATGAGTCAATGGAAAAAATGGTTAAGGAGTCCTTATCAATATAAATACAATTTTTATCAGATTAGATGGTATAGATTAATATGGCAAACTAAAATCAATCAAGGCTGTATGGTTCAAAAAAAATCTTTACCAAAATGGAATTTATATGAAAAAGACCAATTCAAATCATTAATTCAGTACAAAAAACAAAATAATTTTGAAGCAGATCTATTATCAAAGCAAAAAGAAAAAGAGAATTTGAAAAAAAACTTTCGATATAATCTTTTATCATATAAATATATTAATCATCATGATCAGAAAGATTCATATATTTATAGATCCCTATTAAAAGAAAATAAAAAGATTTCTTATAATTACAACCCAAATACAAGCAAATTTTTAGATATGTTAGGTAGTATTCTTATCAATAATTATCTAACAGAGGATGATATTATCGATATGGAGAAAACCCCAGCTAGAAAATATTTTGATTGGAGAATTCTTAATTTTTGTCTTAGAAAGAAAGTCCATATTGCGTACTGGATCGATACTGGAACCAAACATAAAAAAAATAATAAAACGGACCCTAATAAATATCAAATGACCCATAAAATTGATAAGAAAAATCATTTTTTTCGTAGGTTTCGCAAAGATCAAGAAACTAATTCATCTAAAAAAAAAAAAAATCTTTTTGATTGGATGGGAATGAACGACGAAATATTAAACGATCCTATATCCAATTTAGAACTTTGGTTCTTTCAAAAATTTGTCATATTGTACAAAATATATAAGATAAAACCTTGGGCAATACCAATCCAATTACTTCTTTTCAATTTTAATAGAAATGACAATATTAGTGAAAATAAAAAAATCAACAGCAAGAAAAATGTCAATCTTTTTATATCTCTTGAAAAAAAATCTATTAAATTTGAAAATAGAACGCATGAGGAAAACGAATCGGAGGACCGAGCGGATCTTCGATCAGTTTTCGCCAATCAAGAAAAAGATATTGAAGAAGATTATGTGGAATCGGACAGGAAAAAACGTAGAAAGAAAAAACAATACAAAAGTAATACGGAAGCGGAGCTCGATTTCTTCCTAAAAAGGTATTTATGTTTTCAATTAAGATGGGATGATTCTTTAAATCAAAAAATAATCAATAATATCAAAGTATATTGTCTCCTGCTTAGACTGACAAATCCACGAGAAATTATTATATCCTCTATTAAAAGGGAAGAAATAAGTCTGGATATTCTGATGATTCAGAAGGATTTAACGCTGACCGAATTGATGAAAAAGGGACTATTGATTATCGAACCGTTGCGTCTGTCGGTAAAAAACGATGGACAATTTATTATGTACCAAATTCTAGGTATTTTATTGGTTCATAAGAGCAAAGAACAAATTAAGCAAAAATATAGGGAAAAGAGCTATGCTGATAAAAAGAATTCTACCAAATTTATTGAAAGACATCAAAATCGAATTCGAAATAGAGACAAAAATAATTATGATTTACTTGTTCCTGAAAACATTTTATCGCCGAAACGGCGTAGAGAATTAAGAATTCTAATTTCTTTCACTTCACAACCAAAAAATAGAAATAATATTCATATAAACAGATACATTTTGAATGATAATAACATAAAACACTGTAGCTACGGGTTTGGTAAAAGCAAAGATTGTGATAGATATAAAAATAGCCTAATAAGTAAATTAAAACTTTTTCTTTGGCCCAATTATCGATTAGAAGATTTAGCTTGTATGAATCGATATTGGTTTGATACTAACAATGCCAGCCGATTCGGTATGGTAAGGATACATATATATCCACAATTAAAAATTCGGTAAGGGTGCATTTTTGATGTATATATCATAACGTTCTCATCTAATATAAGAAAAGAGAGAAGTGGACACATGTATTTTTTACATTCCCTATTCTGGTCTGATATATGTACGTATCGAGTCGATTTTAAAATTCATTAATTCATTTTTTTTTAGGTATAAATTTTTCGCTTTTGTAAGAAAAGAAATATACTATCTTTTTTTCTCTCTAGTCGAATAAAAGAAAATTGGATTTATTAATAATAAATTTGATTTAACAAAAGCAGGAATTACTAATGAAGTAAAGATTATTGTGTATATAAAATTTAAATACACTGAAATTATTATATTATTTAGCTATTAATATATTCTATATTCCTATTCTATATTCCATTTATTAATATATTTTATATTCCATTTTAATTACTTTAATTACATTTTCCATTCTTTTTATTATTACTGATCAAGAAAAATATCTTCATTTAATATTTAATAAAAGAGGGACTTTCATTTTATGGTAAAAAATTCATTCATCCCAGTTATTTCACAAGAATTAAAAGAAGAAAACAAAGGATCTATTGAATTTCAAATACTAAGTTTCACTAATAAGATACAAAGACTTACCTCACATTTGGAATTGCATAGAAAAGACTATTTATCTCAGAGGGGTTTACGAAAAATTTTAGGAAAACGACAACGACTGCTATCTTATTTTGCAAAGAAGAATAGAGTACGTTACAAAGAATTAATTAATCGGTTGGATATTCGGGAATTAAAAACTAAAAACTAGTTAATTTTTTTTTTATTTAATTATTTGATTTATTAGATCTTGGATTTTGATGAACTTTTTTTTTCGTTTTCATTAATTCATGGAAGAATGAATCGAGGAAACCTCTATGAATGTACCAACTACAAGAAAAGATCTTATGATAGTCAACATGGGTCCCCACCACCCATCAATGCATGGTGTTCTTCGACTTATCCTTACTCTAGACGGTGAAAATGTTATTGACTGTGAGCCAATATTAGGTTATTTACACAGAGGAATGGAAAAAATTGCGGAAAACCGAACAATTATACAGTATTTGCCTTATGTAACACGTTGGGATTATTTAGCTACTATGTTCACAGAAGCAATAACAATAAATGGTCCAGAGCATTTAGGAAATATTCAGGTACCTAAAAGAGCTAGCTATATCAGAGTAATTATGTTGGAGTTGAGTCGTATAGCTTCTCATCTATTATGGCTTGGACCTTTTATGGCGGATATCGGTGCACAAACTCCGTTCTTCTATATTTTTAGAGAAAGAGAATTAGTATATGATTTATTCGAAGCTGCCACTGGGATGAGAATGATGCATAATTATTTTCGTATCGGGGGGGTAGGGGCTGATTTACCTCACGGATGGATAGATAAATGTTTGGATTTTTGCGATTATTTTTTACAAAAAGTTGCTGAATATCAAAAACTTATTACGCGAAATCCTATTTTTTTAGAACGAGTTGAGGGAATAGGTATTGTTGCTGCAGAGGAAGCAATCAATTGGGGTTTATCAGGACCAATGCTACGAGCTTCTGGAATACAATGGGATCTCCGTAAGGTTGATCATTATGAGTCTTACGAAGAATTTGATTGGGAAGTCCAGTGGCAAAAGGAAGGAGATTCGCTGGCTCGTTATTTAGTCCGAATTGGTGAAATGACAGAATCCATAAAAATTATTCAACAGGCTTTGGAAGGAATTCCAGGGGGACCCTACGAAAATCTAGAAGTTAGATGTTTTGATAGCGAAAAGGGTCCAGAATGGAATGATTTTGAATATCGATTCATTAGTAAAAAAACTTCTCCTACTTTTGAATTGCCGAAACAAGAACTTTATGTAAGAGTCGAAGCACCAAAGGGGGAATTGGGCATTTTTCTGATCGGGGATCGGAGCAGTTTTCCGTGGAGATGGAAAATTCGCCCACCGGGTTTTATCAATTTGCAAATTCTCCCTCAACTAGTTAAAAGAATGAAATTGGCTGATATTATGACAATACTAGGTAGTATAGATATCATTATGGGAGAAGTTGATCGTTGAAATGATAATTGATACACCGGAAGTCATTAATACGAGAGAAGTACAAGCTATCAACTCTTTTTCCAGATTAGACTCCATCAACGAGATCTATGAAATTATATGGATGCTTGTTCCTATTTTGACTCTTGTACTGGTAATCACACTAGGCATACTAGTAATTGTGTGGTTAGAAAGAGAAATATCTGCAGGAATACAACAACGTATTGGACCTGAATATGCCGGTCCTTTTGGAGTTCTTCAAGCGTTAGCCGATGGAACAAAATTACTTTTCAAAGAGAATCTTTTTCCCTCGAGGGGGGATACTCGGTTATTCAGTATCGGGCCATCTATAGCAGTCATATCAACTTTATTAAGCTATGCAGTAATTCCTTTTGGATATCATTTTGTTTTAGCTGATCTAAAAATTGGTGTTTTTTTATGGATTGCCATTTCAAGCATTGTTCCCGTCGGTCTTCTTATGTCAGGTTATGGATCAAATAATAAATATTCTTTTGTAGGCGGTCTTCGAGCTACTGCTCAATCTATTAGTTATGAAATACCCTTAACTCTCTGTGTATTATCCATATCTCTACGTGCGATTCGTTGAAAGATAAACTTTTTTGTAAGAAAATTTAAGAACAGAAAAAGGCAAAATGAAATGAATTGACTATATTTCCTTTTTTTTGGTTCATGAACGAAATTGGATAGTTATATGAGTGAAATAAAACAGCTTGAACTTTTGGCGTAAAAAATGGAGACTCATTTCCTATGTACAAGAGTAAAGCAGAACTAAATTAAACATAATAAGACGAAAGCGGTTGCCCCAAGATTGGTTGATTATTCATCCTGGCTTGAAGCGGGCTCAAGATCAACTTTATTGAGTTTTCACTATCATTTATCTGTATTACCATAATGCTAACTAGCGAGTAATTGAGCAAAAATAAGTGGATGGTTAGGAACACCAAGATACACAAAGGATTGGTAATAGAGATTTTCAAAATTATAAAAAAAGAATAGAAAGATATTTCGACAAAGATATTTCAACATAATAATATAAAAAGAATATTAATTGGGGCTTTTAATTCGTAGAAATGATCAGGCAGTACTCCCCATAACATAATTCCGATTCAGAGTATCCTCCTGCCCACTGATTAAAGAAATGACTATCAGGAACGAAATAATCCTTTGCTTTCTTTTTTTTTTTATTATTTTCATTTTTTGACCCCTTCCCCTTTTTCAGAAAGAAGAATAGGAGCGAAACAAAGAATATAATACGTTTACAATAGAAAAAAGAGATCCTTTTTCCTTTTTATTTATTTGATTTTTCCTATTATGTTTATGGAAATCAAATTCGTATCATAATGCATAAACTAAGGAAATGTCTAATTCTTTTTCGTAATCAAAAAAGAAAAAAGATAGGGTGAAATAGCTATTGCTATTTCTACAAGGAATATTTTATTGAATATTTTATTGAAGTATAAGTTATTACCCAAAAAAGAAAAATTTCAATTCTTAAAGGATGAGATCAATTCAGAAGTACTTTTTTATTTTTATTATTATAACAGATAGAATTGCATTGGTCGAATTAGGGAACGTTCGATTCATTTTTATCGTATTTAGCTGCTGAATCCGATAAATATATGTATTAAAATAAATAATACGACCCGGTCCTTAGATTTATTTATGGCCTTAGAGGAGCCGTATGAGGTGAGAATCTCATGTACGGTTCTGTAATAGCGACGGGAACAGTGATGTTATCATCGACTATGATTATCTAACAGTTCAAGTACAGTTGATATAGTTGAGGCGCAATCAAAATATGGTTTGTGGGGATGGAACTTGTGGCGCCAACCTATAGGGTTTATCATTTTTTTAATTTCATCCCTGGCAGAATGTGAAAGATTACCCTTTGATTTACCAGAAGCAGAAGAAGAATTAGTAGCAGGGTATCAAACCGAATATTCGGGTATCAAATTTGGTTTATTTTATATTGCTTCCTATCTAAACTTATTAGTTTCGTCATTATTTGTAACAGTTCTTTACTTTGGAGGTTGGAATATGTCTATTCCCGCCATTTCCCTTCCAGACTTTTTTGAAATAAATAACGTCGGTGGAGTCTTCAGGGTAACAATTGGTATCTTTATTACATTGGTTAAAACTTATTTGTTCTTGTTCGTTTCGATCACAACAAGATGGACTTTGCCTCGACTAAGAATGGACCAATTATTAAATCTTGGTTGGAAATTTCTTTTACCTATTTCTCTCGGAAATTTATTATTAACAACTTCTTCCCAACTTCTTTCACTATAAATAAATGCTTTTCTATATTCTGTCTTTTCTCAAACAAAACAAGAGAAATAAATAAACATAAGATTATTCATAGATATTCACTATATGTTCTCCCTAGTAACTGGGTTCATGAATTATGGTCAACAAACCATACGAGCCGCTAGGTACATTGGCCAAAGTTTCATGATTACCTTATCCCACATAAATCGTTTGCCCGTAACTATTCAATATCCTTATGAAAAATTAATCACATCTGAACGTTTTCGTGGTCGAATCCATTTTGAATTTGATAAATGCATTGCTTGTGAAGTATGTGTTCGCGTATGTCCTATTGATCTACCTCTTATTGATTGGAAATTGGAAACTGATATTCGAAAGAAGCGATTGCTTAATTATAGTATTGATTTTGGAATCTGTATATTTTGTGGTAACTGTGTTGAGTATTGCCCAACAAATTGTTTATCAATGACCGAAGAATATGAACTTTCTACTTATGATCGTCACGAATTGAATTATAATCAAATTGCTTTAGGGCGTTTACCAATGTCAATAATTGACGATTATACAATTCGAACAATTTTGAATTCATCTCATCAAAACAAAACGCGAAATCTCCTTTGATTAAAGATTAATTAAAGAACAATTTCGAATTCATAAACTAAGATTACATTTTGACCGAAAAGGGGGGGAATGGTTTTTTCATTTTGTGTATTCAATAACTACAAAACTCAACCAGTTATTTGATTGGTTGGTGAGAACCGCAGCATGGCTTAATTTGGATTGAAAATCTAGTAATATACCCCGAGTTCTATCCATAGTTATTTCAAAATTTCTATTTTTCATTTCTATTTATATATAATAATTTCTAATCATTACCCTTTTTGAGAAAGAATAAGATAAGTTTAATAGTTGTACCTACAATAATTTCCAACCCTTAGGGTTTAATTCAATTATCACCCTATTCTAAAAAAATCTTAAAAGGGCTTTTCCCGGCGAGGTCAATAAGGTCATGAAAAAACAATTTTATTTTTTATCTTTTATTTTACGTACAATGGATTTGCCTGGACCAATACATGATTTTCTTTTAGTTTTTCTGGGATTAGGTCTTATATTAGGAAGTCTAGGAGTGGTATTACTTACCAACCCAATTTATTCTGCCTTTTCGTTGGGATTGGTTCTCGTTTGTATATCCTTATTCTATATTTTATCAAATTCTCATTTTGTAGCTGCCGCGCAGCTACTTATTTATGTGGGAGCTATAAATGTTTTAATTCTATTTGCTGTGATGTTCATGAATACTTCAGAATATTACAAAGATTTTAATATTTTGACCATTGGGAATGGGTTTACTTCCTTAATTTGTACAAGTATTTTTGTTTCACTAATTACTATTATTCCAGATACGTCATGGTACGGGGTTATTTGGACTACAAGAAAAAACCAGATTATAGAGCAGGATTGGATAAGTAATAGTCAACAAATTGGAATTCATTTATCAACCGATTTTTTCCTTCCATTTGAATTCATTTCAATAATTCTTTTAGTTGCTTTGATAGGTGCTATTGCTGTGGCTCATCAATAATAAATCTTTGGAATTAGCAATTGAAATCCAAATTCAACTTGTTTGTTGCTCGACCTTATTACATTCATTTGACTTTAATTCTATTTGAATTTGAGGATTATTCATGTAGATATTTGTTTATTCGATTTATTTCAATATGAATAAGAATTCAATATCAACATATTGGATTGACTAGAATAAGAATTTCATAAACCAAGTACACAAGAAATAAATAGATTGGTAATAAATCGAAATTGATAAGGAGTTGACCGATGATGCGGGAATATGTACTTGTTTTGAGTGTCTATTTATTTTCTATCGGTATTTATGGATTGATTACGAGTCGAAATATGGTTCGAGCTCTTATGTGTCTTGAACTTATACTGAATGCGGTTAATATAAATTTTGTAACATTTTCTGATTTTTTCGATAGTCGCCAATTAAAAGGAAATATTTTCTCAATTTTTATTATAGCTATCGCGGCCGCTGAAGCCGCTATTGGATTGGCTATTGTTTCGTCAATTTATCGTAATAGAAAATCAACTCGTATCAATCAATCCAATTTGTTGAATAAGTAGTATTAATCATATAAAATAGAATAGAAAATAGAAATTTCTATATAAATACATATAAATAATATTTATATATATAATATTTATTTATATAATATATATAATTTATATAATATATATATAAATAGAACCTTTCTATTCATCAAATTGAATTGGTATATATGATACGGATACGGAACCAATCAGATCATGTTTGCGAAAAACGAATAAATTAAATTAAAGCATCTTGGTTATATCTCCCGAGTCGATCCGGAATTGAATAGCACAAGTCTGGTAAATCATTGATTCATCTGGTATTCACATATATGATTCATTGTAGAAATTTACTAGATCGAAAAAGTATAAAGTTAAAAAAAAATTCTAAATCCAATGTCACATTCAGTAAAGATTTATGATACATGTATAGGTTGTACTCAATGTGTCCGCGCCTGCCCCACAGATGTATTAGAAATGATACCTTGGGACGGGTGTAAGGCTAAGCAAATTGCCTCTGCTCCAAGAACAGAAGATTGTGTTGGCTGTAAGAGATGTGAATCCGCCTGTCCAACAGATTTTTTAAGTGTTCGAGTTTATTTATGGCATGAAACAACTAGAAGCATGGGTCTAGCTTATTGATACTTTCCAGAAAATACCACTTGAATACATTTGATTTTTTGTTTACCGACAAAAACCCTTAATCAAAAAAATTCTCTTTTTTTGATTAAGGGTTTTTCTGGTCCAAGTTATCTTGTTTTTACCATGAAGTCTTTTCCTTGGTTAACAATGTTTGTAGTTTTACCAATATCCGCAGGTTCCTTAATTTTTTTTCTCCCACATAGAGGAAATAAGGTAATTAGGTGGTATACTATTTTTATATGTATAGTAGAATTACTTTTAATGACTTATACATTCTCTTATTATTTTGAATTGGACGATCCATTAACCCAATTAATAGAAGATTATAAATGGATCCATTTTTTTGATTTTTACTGGAGATTGGGAATAGATGGACTTTCTCTCGGACCTATTTTACTGACAGGGTTTATCACTACTTTAGCTATTTTAGCGGCTCGGCCAGTTACTCGGGATTCCCGATTATTCCATTTTTTAATGTTAGCTATGTATAGTGGTCAAATAGGATTATTTTCTTCTCAAGATCTTTTACTTTTTTTCATCATGTGGGAATTAGAATTAATTCCCGTTTATCTGCTTGTAGCCATGTGGGGAGGAAAGAAACGTCTCTATTCAGCTACAAAGTTTATTTTGTATACTGCAGGAAGTTCTGTTTTTTTATTAATGGGGGCTTTAGGTATCGCTTTATACGGTACCAAGGAACCAACATTTAATTTTGAAACATTAGCCAATCAATCATATCCCATGGCTCTGGAAATAATATTCTATATTGGATTTCTTATTGCGTTTGCTGTCAAGTCACCGATTATACCCTTACATACATGGTTACCAGACACCCATGGAGAAGCACATTACAGTACTTGTATGCTTCTAGCCGGAATCTTATTAAAAATGGGAGCATACGGGTTGGTTCGAATCAATATGGAATTACTACCCCATGCTCATTCGATATTTTCGCCCTGGTTGATAATAGTGGGCGCAATACAAATAATCTATGCAGCTTTAACATCTCTTGGTCAGCGAAATTTAAAAAAAAGAATAGCCTATTCGTCTGTATCTCATATGGGTTTCATAATTATCGGAATTTGCTCTCTAAGCGAGATGGGACTCAATGGAGTCATTTTACAAATAATATCACATGGATTTATTGGCGCTGCGCTTTTTTTCTTGGCGGGAACGAGTTATGATAGAATACGTCTTCTTTATCTCGACGAAATGGGCGGAATGGCTGCCTCAATGCCAAAAATATTCACGTTATTCAGTATCTTATCACTAGCGTCTCTTGCATTACCGGGCATGAGCGGTTTTTTTGCTGAATTGATAGTATTTTTTGGAATAATTACTGACCAAAAATATCTTTTAATGCCAAAAATACTAATTACTTTTGTACTGGCGGTTGGAATCGTCCTAACTCCTATTTATTTATTATCTATGTTACGCCAGATGTTCTATGGATACAAGCTGTTTAATGCCCAAAATTCTTATTTTTTTGATTCTGGACCACGAGAGTTATTTGTTTCGATCGCTATCCTTCTTCCTGTAATAGGTATTGGTATTTATCCGGATTGCGTTTTCTCATTATCAGTTGACAAGGTTGAGGCTATTCTATTTCCGTTTTTCTATAGGTAGTTTTTCGAAATAAAACAGAAAATGAAAAAGGAATCCTATTCTTTTCTTTTTTAAAAATGAAAACTTTAACAATAAAAAAAATCTCTTTTTTTTTCCTTTTCATTTAAATTTAAGTTAAAATTCATTTAAATTTAAGTTAAAAAAAAAATCAATTCTACACACCTTTATGCCTTTGCCCCCTTTTGAGAATTTTTTGAATCAAGTAATGTAGTGATTCAAAAAGTTCTCAAAGAATTACCTAAAACTTCTTATATATGTTGTCCCCCTTGTATATGTTGTCCTATAGTTATATGCGACAGATCCCTTCATCAATTTGATGTTAATGTAAATGAACCATAACTATGTAGTCCAAGTCCTAATAGATTAACTCCAAAATAGCAGATCCAAATTATAAGAAAGCCCATAGAAGCAACAATTGCAGAATTTAAACCCTCATCAGAATTTTTATTTGTTCGAATATGGAAATAAATCACGAATATGGCCCAAGTAATAAAAGCCCAAGTTTCTTTTGGGTCCCAATTCCAATATGATCCCCAGGCTTCATTAGCCCAGACCGCTCCCGAAAGAATACCTATGGTCAAAAAAATGAACCCTATACTAATAATACGATAACCCCACTGATCTAATTGTTGAATCAATTGAGACCTGTAATAATTTCTAGAAGAAAGAAAGGAAGTATTTTTAAAAACATTATTTTTTTTCGTCATGTATTGGCTCTTACCAAAGGAAAATGAACTAGATAATAAATTATTACTTTTAGCACTATCCAAAGTTCTTATGATTTTGTAAAATGTAATTACTAGAAGGGCTACTGATAATAATGATCCACATAAAAGAGCTGCATAGCCCAATACCATCATACTTACGTGCATCATTAACCACCGGGATTGTAGAGCAGGTACTAAGACTTCAGATCGATGCAGGTTAGTTAAAAAACCCGAAGTAGCAAACGCTTGGGTAAAAAAAATACTTGGGGCAATTATTATGTTTAAATAATTTTTTTTTTTTTTCAAATATGGAACCATATGAATAATTGCAAAACCCCATGAAAGAAAGATTAATGATTCATATAAGTCACTTAATGGTAAATGTCCCGAATAAATCCAACGAGTAACTAATAATCCTGTTATACAGAAAAAAGCAGTTCTCATACCCTTTTTTGACGAAGCATAAAGTCCTACAAATTCGTCGACTAATAAGGCCATTAAATGAATTATAATTCCAATTGAAACAACCGAAAAAGAAATATGAGTTAATATGTGTTCTAAAGTAAAAAATATCATAAAAATCCTTAACAAATTAACAAAAAGGTAGGATTCTTTAATTATACATTATACATAATTGAAATCATGAATTGAATTCATTATCATTATAGGGCGTATTGTATCCTCTTGAAAAAGAGAGGAAAAGATAAGACATTATATTATGCCGCCACTCGGACTCGAACCGAGATGCTCTAGCACTGCTTCCTAAGAGCAGCGTGTCTACCGATTTCACCATAGCGGCTTGCTCAAAATCATAATAACCAATTTTGATTCAATCGTCGAGCTTTAATTTTAGTAGCGTAGCTCCAATATTTTTTTTTTATTTTTTATTTCGAAAACATAAAAATTAATGAATCAAAGCATCAATTATTTAATTGAAATAATTGATGCTTTGATTATTTTCATAATAATCTTTATTATTATTTAATGTGTCAATTTTGATTAACTTAACAATGTTGTTTTTTTTTGTAGTTTCGACTCTTATACTCTTATACAACGAAACTCTTGTAAATAATATAATTCTTATTGCAGTCTATGACTAGAGCTAAAAAAAAAAATAGAATTTTTTTTATGGATTACAATTTTAGATTCATGAAACTATTTTATTTAATAATCCTTAGTATTTCAGGGCTTAAAGAATTTGTGTTAAGATTTAATTTAACAATTTAATTAGGTATTGAGTTGGGCATATCATATAACAAAAAAATTTCGTGATTTTTTTTTAATATTGTCTAATTTTTAATATATATCTTGAGATCCATCTTCCAGTCCAAATATATAGTGTAAAAAAAATCATTCAAAAATAACCTCTTATATACATATCTATCTAAACTAAATATGCAATATGCAAATTTTATTAATTGGATAGAAAGGGGAGCTTTTTAGTTATTTAAAATAATATTTTTAAGGGGGGTGACTTAAAAATTAATAATTTTTGTTTTTAACGATTAGTTTTTTTTTACTAATGATTTTAGATCGGCTCTTTTTTATTCATCTATTCAAAAATTTATTAAAAACTTATTAATATTTCGTATTATTGTGACAAAGGGCTGGATGGGGAAAATAAGAATCCCCATCCCGGAAATGAGAAAATTTGCTAAAAATCAAAAAGACGAACTTTGTGTCTTCTTTTTTTTTTGCAAACAAAAGCAAAAAGTACCCTTTTTAGAATTCAATATCCAAATTAGATTCCACATATCCATAGGATAAGGGGGGAAAGGGGTCAATTTTGTATTGATTATCTCAATAAAGGCTGGAAATTATATAAAATTATATAGAAATTATATAATTAAATTTCTATTTATTCTATTTATTTTATATTCTTTATAGTTATATATTTATTTATTTTCTATTCAAAGTATACGTATATCATATTCTGTATATATTGTATAGAATATTGTATAGGGTATTATATCGATGTATATATTCGTTATGTATATATTCATATATATTTTTTATTTTAAATGCTAAATCAAATTTAAATGCTAAATAAAATTCAATCTTTTTCCGATGTCAAGCCGAGTTAGATTATTCCGATGTTTGATTTTTTATTTGTTGCACAAAAAAACTTTTTGAATTACCTGTAGAAAGAGATTTTGCTAACGAAAAAGCTTTCAACGCGGTCCAATATCCCTTTCTTTTCCAAATATTTTTTCGAATACGCTTTTTTGAAATAGAAGTACGTTTTTTTGGAACTGCCATTCAACATTAAAGAGATTATTTATTTTATTGTTAGAAGTGGATGTGAAAGACATATATTGTCATATAGTGTTAAAAAAAATTGTTCTTTATTATCTAGCTATTTAGTCGTTAAATTCTATTTGCTTCCTACAAAGCCTAACCATTGCTTTTTATTAGTTCGTAGTTAGATTTCTTCTTTTTTTCGTCATACTGTATTTATATATAGAATAATTTATATATAGAATTTATATAGAATAAAATACATCAAAAACTTTAGCTTTTTATCCCTATGAAAATGTTTTTTTTTCTTTTTTTTTCTAGGAATTGGTTAAGCTCGAAGAGAGGGTCTCTCTAATTGAAATTGAATTTATTGAAGTTGAATTTGAAAATTAAAAATTATTAATCAATTTTTAAAAAATATACGATTTTCTAAAAACCATTTCATGTAAAAGATATTTTATTAATTCTCTTTTTCCTTTTTATTAATTATTTTTTTTTTTCTTTTATCTTATGTAAACGTAAAGCGCCCAATATCATACATAGGATTTGTTATAAACAAAAGAAAAGGCATTAAATCTGGGTCAAAATAAAATACAATCATTAATAATTCTGACTTGAAAAAAGGAATAAAAAAAAAGAATTCTTTTTTTTATTACCTTTTTAATTCTTTTTTTTATTCCTTTTTTATTGAATGTTGAAGATGAACAATTTTGGAAAAAGAATTTTTTTTTATCATTTTTATAAAATTAAAATTAAGTACTACTTTTATTAAAATTAAGTACTACTTTTAATATAATTCTTTATCCTTTGTATATAAATTCTCTGGATATAAATTTTTGCAATCCACAGCAATAATCGAATTTTAGAGTAAATTTTCTTTTATTAGTGTCTTGTTTCATTAGTATCGTCGTATATTATTTGACCAATTCTAACTTCTTAATTTGAATATGTAAAGTATTTTGAAAAAAATTAAGAATAATTATGAAGAAAAATTTCTATTTAAGTTTTGAATATCATTATTATTAATTATTCTTTTTTTTTGGCAAATCCGTTCAATAAAATTTAAAAATAACAAGAGATAAGAGCCGATGAATCAGAACCAAGAAAGAATTAATCATTAATTAAGTTATGGCACATATATATCAATATTCGTGGATCATACCCTTCGTTACACTTGCAGTTCCTATGTTAATAGGAGTGGGACTTATACTTTTCTCGGTGGCAACAAAAAAACTTCGTCGTCGGTGGGCGGTTCCGAGTATTTTATTGTTAAGTATAGTGCTTATTTTTTCAACCGATTTGTTTATTCAGCAAATAAATAGTAATTCTATTTATCAATATATATGGTCGTGGACCATCACTAATGATTTTTCTTTAGAATTCGGACACTTGATTGACCCATTGACTTCTATTTTGTTACTATTAATTACTACAGTTGGAATTATGGTTCTTATTTATAGTGATAACTATATGTCTCATGATCAAGGCTATTTGAGATTTTTTGCTTATATGAGTTTTTTCAATACTTCAATGTTGGGATTAGTTACTAGTTCTAATTTGATACAAATTTATATTTTTTGGGAATTGGTTGGAATGTGTTCTTATCTATTAATAGGTTTTTGGTTCACACGACCTATTGCATCGAATGCGTGTCAGAAAGCGTTTGTAACTAATCGTGTAGGAGATTTTGGGTTACTATTAGGAATTTTAGGCCTTTATTGGATAACAGGTAGTTTAGAATTTTGTGATTTGTTCGAAATATTCAATAACTTGACTTATAAGAGTGAGATTCATTTTTTGTTTGTTACTTTGTGTGCTTTCTTGTTATTTTCGGGGGCAATTGCTAAATCGGCACAATTCCCCCTTCATGTATGGTTACCAGATGCTATGGAGGGACCTACTCCTATTTCAGCTCTGATACACGCTGCTACTATGGTAGCGGCTGGAGTTTTTCTTGTCGCTCGACTTTTTCCTCTTTTCGTAGCCATACCCTACATAATGAATCTAATAGCTTTGATAGGT